AACATCCGATGAAGAAGATCCTTCTTCTTTTTCCGAAGAAAGGGCGGATCCGAACAAAATCGATGAAACGGAAGAAATTCGAGTGAATAGCAATAAAAATCATGAAAATTCTACCATTTTTCCGAAAAAAATGGCAAATAACGACCCTTTTTTCTTTGAAAAAAATCTTGCCACTCTTCTTTTCGATTTCAATCAGTGGAATCGACCCCTTCGCTACATAAAAAACGATAAATTTGAACAAGCTATCCGAAATGAAATGTCACATTATTTTTTTGACCGATGTAAAAGTGATGGAAAATATCGAATGACTTTTACGTGTCCTGCTAGTGTATCGATTTTTTTGGAAAGGCTAAAAAGAAGGCTGTTATCCCCGGAACTGTGGCCTTATTTCTTCGATGATAATCCACCGGACCCATACGATTTTTGGATTTTTACCAACGAAAAAAAAGAAAGAAAAGAAAAAAAAGCATTTCTAAATCGAATCAAATCTCTCGATCAAAAATCTAGTTTTTTGAATAGACTCGAAACAAGAACTCGATTATGTAATGATGATTCTAGAAACAAATACTTACCAAAAAGGTATGATCCTTTATTGAGCGGATCGCGTCGAAAAACAATCGAAAAAAATGCAATCCTGAAAAAAACTTCGAAAAAAAAATTTTTTCAAAATTTTCGGATAAATAAATTGCATCAAATCCTCGTTCCGTACACCGATAAACTAGGAGAATTTATAGAGATACAGAATAAAGAGCGAAAGATTTATGCGGAGGATATCAAAAATGAGGAATTACCGATCATTGACAAGATCGTTGACACGGTCATTGAAAAGTTTCTTCCTCCCGTCGTTGATACTTTTCGCCTTGTGCTCAACACTCACAAATGGATTTGTTTGGCTCGGTTACAGGCTATTGTCGCGGGAAATATCCACTACGCGATAGCTGTGCAATGTACGTTTTGGAGGCATACAGCTCCTGGTACCTCTTATTTGTCTAATTTGATAGGCTTCAGGAATTTAAAGAATGTGTGTCTAAAATGTTATGAAGACATTCTATCGAAATCCCATTTTAATTGGGATCTTTTGATGAGGACTGGTTACGCACATGTGAGGTATGAACATATGGGTTATCTGGGAGACTTTATTCGGAAAATAGAGTACGCTCTAGAAGAAAAACTAGACGAGTATTACGCTTACCTAAACTTTGGCTGTGGCTCTCTAGTTACTTCTTGGTATACCCTTGATTGGCTAGATCAAAATTATTATCAGAATAAGAAAAAGTTCGAAAAAGAAAAGTCCGAAAAAGAAAAGTTCGAAAAAGAAAAGTTCGAAAGACCAAAGGCAGAAAGAGCAAAATTAGAAAAGTTAAAAAGAAAACATGAAATGCTTTTTTTAAAAAAAGTATTATTTTTCCTACATGATGATGCTAATGATGCTAATAGTCAAAACAGAAACATAAGTCAAAATAAAATAAACGAAATCAGTCAAAAAATTCCTCGATGGGAATACAAATTAATCACTGAGTTAGAACAACAATCAGGAGAATTTCAAGATATTCCCGAAGATTTTGAAATTCGTTCAAGAGAAGCCAAAGAGGTAGTGATTTTTACTGATATCAAAGATGATAAAGATGATCCTGATGAAATGGAAGAGATGTCTACGACACGCTATTTAGAACAACCGGACTTTGATCGAGATCTAATCAAGGGGTCTGTGCGGGCGCAAAGGCGCAAAGTAGTTATTTGGAAAGTGTTTCAAGGAAATGCGCATTCCCCCCTTTTTGTGTACAGAATCAAAAAATCCATTTTCTTTTCTTTAACATCTAATATGTTTGAATTGATTAAATCCATTTTTAGAAATAGGGTGTGGAAAGGGGAAGCATTCCAAATTGTAGAGTCTACAAACGAACAAACAAAAAGAGAAGAAAATAGAATAGAAATAGAAGACGAAGACGAAGAAAAAAAAGAGATGGAGATACTAGAGGAAGAGGCGCGAATGAAGATAGCGGAAGCTTGGGATAATGCCCATACTTATGGGCAAGGAATAAGAGCTTGTTTGTTGCTAATTCAATCTATTTTTAGAAAATATATTCTCTTACCTTCGTTTATAATTGCAAAAAATCTTGGGCGTATATCCCTATCCCAACGTCCTGAATGGTCTGAGGATTTTCGGGAATGGAATAGAGAGATGCATCTTAAATGTACTTATAATGGAACGCCATTATCAGAAACAGAATTGCCTGAAAATTGGTTCATAGAAGGTCTTCAGATCAAAATATTATTCCCTTTCCGTCTGAAACCTTCGCACAAACGCAAATTAAGATCTTATCAAGAAAAAGAGGATTTCCGTTTTTTAACGGTTTTTGGACTCGAAGCTAAACATCCTTTTGGTTTTCCCGAAAAACGACCTTCCTTTTGGAAACCTGTTTTGAAAGAACTGGGAAAAAAAGTTCGAAAAATGAAAAAGAACTATTTCAAAGGAAAAAAAAAAAGACTTGCAAAAGTTTCCAAAGAAAACCCAATTCAATTAAGAAAAGTAGAAATCTATGAATCGAATGAAATTCAAGAAGAAAAAGATTCCATAATTAGCAATCAAATAATTAACCAATCTTTTGGTCAAACAGTATCGCCGGGTTTGACAAATTCTTCATTGACAGAAAAAAAAATAAAAGATCTGACTGAGCGAATAGGGAAAATTAGAAATCAAATAGAAAGAATAGAAAGAATTAGAAAGAAGAAAAGGAAAAATGATACTAGTCCTAACAAAACATTTAATGCTAAATTCTTAGAAAAATGGAAAATATTCAAAAGAAGAACTGTTCGATTCATTTCTAAATTTCCCCTTTATTTGAAAATTTTCATTGAACTACTATCTCGGCACAGATTTTTTTCTAGGAGTGAATGGAAACTATCAGGGGTATGGAAATCTACTATCTATTATATAGAAGAGTTTGTTTTATTTAGTAAATTTTATTTACTAAGGATATGGAAATTGATTTTATATATTATGTTTGAAGGTTGGTTTAAGATCTATTATATTTTACTTTGTATTGTACGTGATATACGGTTTCTTTTAAATTTTGTTGTAGATCATTCAAATTTGGATATTTCTACTCAAATTAGGTTAAGAACCCTAATTGACAAAATGATGAATAACTGCATAGAGCTAATTTTTCTATCCCTGGACCTAACATTTAAGAATACTAGTAGTAATAAAAAAAAGAAAAATCTCATTCCCTTTAAAAAATCCCTTGATAAGATTAGGGATATGAAAAGCAATTTACATATTTTTTTTGACTTATCTTGCGTATCACAAGCCTATGTATTTTACAAATTATCCCAAATGCAAGTTAGTAATTTGCATAAATTAAGACCTGTTCTTCAATATCAAGGAATCTCTTTGTTTCTTAAGCCCGAAATAAAGGATTCTTTGGAAAAACAAGGAATGGTTCATTCCAAATTAAAATTAAATGATAAGAAACTTAGGAATTATGAACAAAATCAATGGAAAAAGTGGTTAAGAGGGTATTCTCCATACAATTTATCGTCGATCATATGGTCGAGATTAATGCCTGAAAAATGGCGAAATACTTCCCATTGTATAGCTACAAAGGAAAAATTAAGCAAATGCAATTCATATGAAACAGACCAAGTAAGTGATTCAAAAAAAAAAAGGGAAGTATACAAATTAGCGAATCAAAAAGAAAATTTTCACAAATCTTATCGATATGATCTTTTAGCAAATCAATTTCTTAACTCCGAAAAATTTCAAGGAAATAAGAACGGAGAGCTTTCTTGTAACACGCACAAGGACCCACTTTATGATATTCTGAAAACCACCCCTATCTATAATTATGTGGATATGCTAGCTGTGGAAAAAATGGTAAATAGAAAATATTTGCGTTGGAAAAGTTTGTATCGTAAAGAAAAAGTGGATATTGAGTCCTGTATCACGATCGATGCCAACAGGAATCCAAATATTCAAAGGGAAACTAATAAGTATTTTCAAATATCTATTAAAAATGGATATTCTGAAATTTGTTATTTTAGGCTTCCAGACAATCTCCCAAAATTCCACAACGTTTTTGTTGATTGGATGGGAATGAATGAAAGAATGCTAAATTATTCTATCTCGAATCTAGAGGGTTGGTTCTTCCCAGAATTGGTCTTATTTCATCAGGCATATAAGACCAAACCTTGGTTTAGACCAAATCAATTACTTCTTTTAAATCGAAATGGAAATGAAAATAGTAGTGAAAAGAAAAAAAGAAAATTCAAAAAAAAGCAAGGAAATCAAGAAGAACCCAAAAAAGGAGAAGATTTTGGATCTGTTCTGTCACAAGAAAAATCTAGTGAAGAAAATTCTGTAAAATTGGACAGGAAAAAGAAGAAAAAGAAAAAAAGTCAACTAGATTCCTTCCTGGAACGTTATTTACTTTTTCAATGTAAATGGTGGGACAGTACTTTGGACGAAAAATTGATGAATAATATTGAGGTCTACTGTCTCTTGCTTAGACTAATGGACCCAAGAAAAATTCTCTTATCTTCAATTCAAACAAGAGAAATCGATTTGGATAGACTGACGATTCAAACTAGTCTAACTCATGCGGAATTACTGAAGAAGGGAATATTGATTATAGAACCCATTCGTCTGTTTGGAAAAATTGATGGACAACTCTTGATGTATCAAACCATAAGTACTTCGTTGGTTGATAAGAGTAAGTACCAAACAAATCCAAAATACCAAGAAGAAAGGTATGTTTCTAAGAATCATTTTGATTTCCTTATTCCTGAAAATATTTTATCGTTTCGACATCGTAGAAAATTGAGAATTCTAATTTCATTGAATTCAAAGTATCGAAACGATGAAAATAGAAATCTCCTATTTTGGAACGAAAAGAACAGAAAAAACAGCAACCAAGCTTCGCCCGAGAATAAAGGTCTTAATATAGAAGAAAATGCATTAATGAAATTAAAGCTCTTTCTTTGGCCTAATTATCGATTAGAAGATTTGGCCTGTATGAATCGGTATTGGTTTAATACCAACAATGGCAGTCGTTTCAGTATGTTAAGGATACATCTATATCCACGATTGAAAATGGAAAATTCGTAGATAAGAACTCTATACCCGTCTATCATATACTTTCTATTCTATATGATAGACGGGTATATATGAAAATAGGAAAAAATATAGGGTATGGGGTATAGGGTATATGAAAGAAATATGCGGACCACACATTTGAGTCTTCCCTTTCATGGATATATCCAATATTAAATGAATAATGTAGGACTTCAATCTCGAAATGAATCAATAGAACTTTTTTTTTTTTAGGTCTAAACCCTTCAATGGAAAAATGGACTACTCCTTTTCTACCTCTATCTCAATCCGATTCCAGTTTGGATGGATTGATTTGAATTCAGAAAAGGAGTAGTTTTCAAATAACTTGGAATTAGATTTTTGTATATACCAATTCAAATTAATGGCATTATTATTACTGATCGGTAAAATCCATATCTTTCAAAAGGAAGGGGGAATTTTTCTATGGTAAAAAATTCATTCATTTCGGTTATTTCTCAAAAAGAAAACACAGAAAACAGGGGGTCTGTTGAATTTCAAGTATTCACTTTCACCACTAAGATAAGTAAACTTACTTCGCATTTGGAATTACACAAAAAAGACTCTTCATCTCAGAGAGGTTTGCGGAAAATTTTGGGAAAACGTCAACGACTACTGGCCTATTTGTCAAAAAAAAATAGAGAACGTTATAAAGAATTAATTGGCGAGTTAGATATTCGAGAGATAAAAACTCGTTAACTTGAAGCCTAATACCATTTGCACTTTTATTCGTTTTCATTTTGACGAACTCTTCTTTTTACGTTCAAACAATGCATGGAAGAATGACTCGGGAAAAAAAACTTATGATTGCACCAACTACAAGAAAAGACCTCATGATAGTAAATATGGGCCCTCACCACCCATCAATGCACGGCGTTCTTCGGCTGATCGTGACTCTCGATGGGGAAGATGTTATCGACTGTGAACCAATATTGGGTTATTTACATAGAGGTATGGAGAAAATTGCGGAAAATCGAACAATTATACAATACTTGCCTTATGTAACGCGTTGGGATTATTTAGCGACTATGTTCACAGAAGCAATAACCGTAAACGCACCCGAACAGCTAGGCAATATTCAAGTCCCTAAAAGGGCTAGCTATATAAGAACTATTATGTTGGAATTGAGTCGTATCGCTTCTCATTTGTTATGGCTCGGCCCTTTTATGGCAGATATCGGGGCACAGACCCCTTTCTTCTATATTTTTAGAGAACGAGAATTGATATATGACCTATTCGAAGCTGCTACCGGTATGCGTATGATGCATAATTATTTTCGTATCGGAGGAGTAGCTGCCGATTTACCTCATGGTTGGGTAGATAAATGTTTGGAATTTTGCGATTATTTTTTAATCGGCGTTGCTGAATATCAAAAACTTATTACACGGAATCCTATTTTTTTAGAACGAGTTGAAGGCATAGGCATTATTCAGGCAGAAGAAGCACTAAATTGGGGTTTATCAGGCCCAATGCTACGAGCTTCCGGAATAGAATGGGATCTTCGTAAAGTTGATCGTTATGAGTGTTACGACGAATTTGATTGGGAGGTTCACTGGCAAAAAGAGGGGGATTCATTAGCTCGTTATTTAGTACGAATGGGTGAAATGGCAGAATCCGTAAAAATTCTTCAACAGGCCTTAGAGGGAATTCCTGGAGGGCCATATGAAAATTTAGAAATACGACGCTTTGATAGAATAAAAAACCCGGAATGGAATGATTTTGACTATCGATTTATTAGTAAAAAACCTTCTCCAACGTTTGAATTGCCCAAGCAAGAACTTTATGTAAGAGTCGAAGCCCCAAAAGGGGAATTGGGAATTTTTCTGATAGGAGATCAGAGTGTTTTTCCTTGGAGATGGAAAATTCGACCACCGGGTTTTATCAACTTGCAAATTCTTCCTCAGTTAGTTAAAAGAATGAAATTGGCTGATATTATGACGATACTAGGTAGCATAGATATCATTATGGGAGAAGTCGATCGTTGAAATGATAATTGATACAACAGAACTACAAGCTATCCACTCTTTTTCCGGATTTGAATCCTTAACAGAAGTCTATGGGATACTATGGACACTTATCCCTATTTTGACTCTTGTATTAGGAATCACACTAGGTGTACTAGTAATTGTTTGGTTAGAAAGAGAAATATCTGCAGGAATACAACAACGTATTGGACCTGAATATGCCGGGCCTTTGGGAATTCTTCAAGCTCTAGCAGATGGGACAAAATTACTTTTCAAAGAGAATCTTCTTCCATCTAGAGGAGATACTCGTTTATTCAATATTGGGCCATCCATAGCAGTGATATCCATTTTACTAAGTTATTCAGTAATTCCTTTTAGTTATCGACTTATTCTAGCCGATCTTAGTATTGGTGTTTTTTTATGGATCGCCATTTCAAGCCTTGCTCCCGTTGGACTTCTTATGTCGGGATATGGATCAAATAATAAATATTCCTTTTTAGGTGGATTAAGGGCTGCTGCTCAATCAATTAGTTATGAAATACCATTAACTCTATGTGTATTATCAATATCTCTACGTGTGATTCGGTGAGACATAAACTTTCCATATTTCTTTCTAGCAAGAAAGTTGAATATCTATTTTTTATTCATCGTCGGGGTTGATAAACTAAACCGGATAGTTAGATGAGTGAAATCAAACGGCTTCCTAATTTGCTGTTAAAGCCATTCAATCTCATTTCCTATGTACAAGAATTAAGTCAAAGGAAAGAATATCAGTTCTTATGTTTCCTTTACCCCAAGTTAGATTGGTTGAGTAGTAATCATGGCTTGAAGCGGGTTCAAAAGATCAACCCCCGGGGTTTTTACTATCTATTACCATGGAGGTATTAGTATTAACCTACTGGAAGATTCAAAAAATGAGTGGATGGTTAGGAAGACTAAGATACACAAAGGATTAGTAATGGAGATTAGATAACCTTTCCAAGAGGATATTTCTACCAAAGTAATTCGAATCGGGGCTTTAAGTTGGTAGAAATTCGTAAGAAGTACTCCCCTAGATTTTGATCCAGAGTATCTTCCTATTCACCGATTAAGTAAATAACTATCAAGAACGAAGAAATCTTTTATTTGGGTAATGCCGCCCTCCCTTATTTCCCGAGAAAGTAGAATAGGAACGAACAGAAGTGGAAAGACTAGAATTGCAAAAAGAGATCTTTTTTATTCATAAATTTTTCGATTTTTTCGATAGAAATAGAATCTTTGCTAGGTAATACAATATCTAATTTCGTAATCAAAAAAAAAAAAAGAATAGGTTGCAATATCTCTGTGATATTCCTCAAAAAAGTTTTTTATTCAAGGATAAAGTTATTAAAAAGAAAAATACAAACTTTTAAAAGATGAGATCAATTCAGAAGCACTTTATTTTTATTATAACTAGCAGACGGAATTTCATAGGTTAAATTCTAGGCCTTAGGATAAGAGTTTGACTCTCTATTGATCATGGATCCCACAAAGGGATCAAGATCAAAAATGTTGAAAGGCCCTTAGAGTTTTTTGTGACCTATGAGGAGCCGTATGAGGTGAAAATTTCATGTACGGTTCTGTAATAGCGACGGGAACAGTGATGTTATCGCCGACTATGATTATCTAACAGTTCAAGTACAGTTGATATAGTTGAAGCGCAGTCAAAATACGGTTTTTGGGGATGGAATTTGTGGCGTCAACCTATAGGGTTTATCGTTTTTATAATTTCTTCTTTAGCCGAGTGTGAGAGATTACCTTTTGATTTACCAGAAGCAGAAGAGGAATTAGTAGCGGGTTATCAAACCGAATATTCAGGTATAAAATTTGGTTTATTTTATGTTGCTTCCTATCTAAATCTACTAGTTTCTTCATTATTTGTAACAGTTCTTTACTTGGGAGGTTGGAATCTTTCTATTCCCTACATATTCGTTCCTGAACTAACTAAAAGAAGTCAAGTTATTGGAACAATAATAGGTATCTTTATTACATTAGCGAAAACTTATCTGTTCTTGTTCATTTCTATTGCAACAAGATGGACTTTACCGAGATTGAGGATGGACCAACTATTAAATCTTGGGTGGAAATTTCTTTTACCTATTTCTCTAGGTAATCTATTATTAACGACTTCATCCCAACTTTTTTCACTGTAAAGAACTCGAATTTTTCTATCTTCAAAACCTGTCTCAAACAAGAGAAAGAAACAAGTATGAAATTATTTATAGATATTCCGATATGTTCCCTATGCTAACCGAGCTCTTGAATTCTGGTCAACAAACAATACGAGCTGCCAGGTACATTGGTCAAGGTTTCATGATTACCTTGTCCCATGCAAATCGTTTACCTGTAACTATTCAATACCCCTACGAAAAATTCATTGCATCGGAGCGTTTCCGGGGCCGAATACACTTTGAATTTGATAAATGCATTGCTTGTGAAGTATGTGTTCGTGTGTGTCCTATAGATCTACCCGTAGTTGATTGGAAATTGGAAACTGATATTCGAAAGAAACGATTACTTAATTACAGTATTGATTTTGGAATTTGTATATTTTGTGGTAATTGCGTTGAGTATTGTCCAACAAATTGTTTATCAATGACTGAAGAATATGAACTTTCTACTTATGATCGTCACGAATTGAATTATAATCAAATTTCTTTAGGTCGATTACCGGTGTCCATAACGGGCGATTACACAATTCGAACAATTTCGTCGAATTCACCTCAAATAAAAAATGTATAAAACCCTTGCATTTCCAAATTCCCAATCCCTTTGGAATCTAAGGGAATCGGGTTTTTGCTTGTTCAAGATAAACGAGCGATTGGTTGTCGAGAATCGTGGTTCATTTGGATAGAAAATTTATTTCTATTCGAATAATGATTAAATAATAAGAGTAGACCAATAACTGTATCTACCTCAATCCACACCAACCACCCTATTCACATTTTCTTCAATTAAGAAGTATCCTAAAAAGAAAAATAGGATAACTCCCCTTTTCCCGGTCGGGTCAACAAAGTCATGAAATATTTGGATTTACTTTTTCTATAAAATAAAATGGATTTACCTGGACCAATACACGATTTTCTTTTAGTTTTTCTGGGGTCGGGTCTTATATTAGGAAGTCTGGGAGTAGTCTTATTTCCAAATCCAATTTATTCGGCCTTTTCATTGGGATTGGTTCTTTTTTGTATATCTTTATTCTATATTCTATCGAATTCTTATTTTGTAGCTGCTGCGCAGCTCCTTATTTATGTAGGAGCTATAAATGTTTTAATTATTTTTGCTGTCATGTTCATGAATGGTTCAGAAGATTACGATTTCGAAGATTTTCAGCTTTGGACCGTTGGGGATGGAATTACTTCAGTGGTTTGTACAAGTCTTTTTATTTCACTACTTACTATTATTCTAGATACGTCCTGGTATGGGATCATTTGGACTACAAAAGCAAACCATATTTTAGAGCAAGATTTGATAAGTAATAGTCAACAAATTGGAATTCATTTATCAACAGATTTTTTTCTTCCATTTGAACTCATTTCAATAATTCTTTTAGTCGCTTTAATCGGTGCGATTGCTATAGCTCGTCAATAATAATAAATCTTTTAAAGGAAGAATTATCAACTAAATCAAGGGAAAAAGAATGTGTCTAATCCCTTAATTTGAGTGCCCACCTAAAACGAAAATCAACTCAATTTCTTTTTAGAATTGATCTATTCCCAACCAATTCCCTTGTTTTCTTCCATACGTATTAGAATCGACTGGATTTCATTATTGTTCAGATTGAAATGAATCAAGATTGATAAGGGGTTGAGTAATGATGCTCGAACATGTACTTGTTTTGAGTGCCTTTTTATTTTCTATTGGTATTTATGGATTGATCACAAGTCGAAATATGGTTAGAGCCCTTATGTGTCTTGAACTTATATTAAATTCGGTTAATATCCATTTTGTAACGTTTTCGGATATGTTTGATGATCGTCAATTAAGAGGAGACATTTTCTCCATTTTTATTATAGCTATTGCAGCCGCTGAAGCAGCTATTGGATTAGCTATTGTTTCATCCATTTATCGTAATAGAAAATCCATTCGTATTAACCAATCCAATTTGTTGAATAAATAATATGAATCATAGAAAAGAAAATTCGAATATTCATAAATTACTTCCGACTGGACGGTTTGATATGGGTAAGGTATGATCATGTTTGCCGAAACATAAGAAATCAAAGGATTTTTGCGCTCGTTCATAAACAATTCATCATAAACAATTCAAGTCCATTGATTCTGATCACTCATTGATTCGTCTGGTATCTAATTACAAGATTGATTTAGAAGTTAGTTTACTAGACCGAAAATTCATGATGTTAAAAATTGTATAGATACAATGTCACACTCAGTAAAGATTTATGATACATGTATAGGATGTACTCAATGTGTCCGAGCTTGCCCCACCGATGTATTAGAAATGATACCCTGGGACGGATGTAAAGCTAAACAAATAGCTTCTGCTCCAAGGACTGAGGACTGTGTTGGTTGTAAGAGATGTGAATCCGCCTGTCCAACGGATTTCTTGAGTGTTCGGGTTTATTTATGGCATGAAACAACCCGTAGTATGGGTCTAGCTTATTGATACGTTCCATAAAACTCTACTTAAAATCCATTTTTTTTTTTACCGACAAAATTCGTGCGCAAACTATTTGGATTTGATTTTGCGCACGGATTTTTATGGCCCAAGTGTATCTTGTCTTTACCACGAATCATTTTCCCTTCTTAACAATAATTGTTGTTTTACCAATATTTTCGGGTTCCTTAATTTTCCTTCTTCCACATAAGGGAAATAAAGTAATTCGTTGGTATACTATATGTATTTGTATTCTAGAACTCCTTCTAATAACTTATGCATTCTGTTATCATTTCCAATCGGATGATTCATTAATCCAACTAGAGGAGGATTATAACTGGATCCATTTTTTTGATTTCCATTGGAGACTAGGGATAGATGGGCTCTCAATAGGACCCATTCTATTGACGGGATTCATCACTACTTTAGCTACCTTAGCGGCTTGGCCGGTTACTCGAGATTCTCGATTATTTAATTTCCTGATGTTAGCAATGTATAGTGGGCAAATCGGATTGTTTTCTTCTCGGGACCTTTTACTTTTTTTCCTCATGTGGGAGTTAGAATTAATCCCCGTTTATCTACTTGTATCCATGTGGGGAGGAAAAAAACGTCTCTACTCAGCTACAAAATTTATTTTGTACACGGCAGGGGGTTCTGTTTTTCTTTTACTGGGAGTTCTTGGTGTCGGTTTATATGGTTCTAATGAACCAACATTAAATTTGGACATATTATCCAACCAAACCTATCCCTTAGCTTTGGAAATACTATTCTATAGTGGATTTTTTATTGCTTTTGCTGTCAAATTACCAATCATACCACTACATACATGGTTACCAGATACCCATGGAGAAGCACACTATAGTACTTGTATGCTTCTAGCCGGAATCTTATTAAAAATGGGAGCGTATGGATTAGTTCGAATCAATATGGAATTATTTCCCCACGCTCATTCTATATTTTCTCCTTGGTTACTGATAGTAGGCGCAGTGCAAATAATCTATGCAGCTTCAACATCTTTGGGTCAACAGAATTTAAAAAAAAGAATAGCCTATTCCTCTGTATCTCATATGGGTTTCATAATTATAGGAATTGGTTCTATCACCGATATGGGACTCAACGGAGCGCTTTTACAAATAATCTCCCATGGATTTATTGGTGCTGCACTTTTTTTCTTGGCTGGAACAACTTATGATAGAATACGTCTTGTTTATCTTGACGAAATGGGTGGAATAGCTATCTCAATGCCAAAAATATTCACGATGTTCAGTAGCTTTTCAATGGCCTCTCTTGCATTACCAGGTATGAGTGGTTTTGTTGCCGAATTAATAGTATTTTTTGGATTAATTACTAGTGAAAAATATCTCTTACTAACAAAACTACTCATTACTTTTCTAATGGCAATTGGAATGATATTAACTCCTATTTATTTATTATCTATGTTACGTCAGATGTTCTATGGATACAAGATATTTAATGTTTCAAATTCCTATTTGTTTGATTCTGGACCACGAGAGTTATTTCTTTCGATCGCTATTTTTTTACCAATACTAGGTATTGGTATGTACCCCGATTTCGTTCTTTCACTCTCAGTCGAAAAGGTTGAAGCTATTCTATCTAATTTTTTTTATAGAAAGTTTGAATGAATTTTACAACCATTTCTCTTACAATGACAAGAAGAAGAAAAGGCCTTTTCTTCTTCTTGTCATACGTTAAGTTGAAATTCATTTTGAACTGGCGAGAACCCCAGCGAATCACTAACTATTTGATTCACCTCGTTCTTGCCAGTTCACACCAAATTCTTTGATCGTATATGCACCTTAGACTTTCCTATTCTAAGAACCCCCACATTCCATTCCACTATAATGAAAATGAACCATAACTATGTAGTCCTATTCCTAATAAATTAACCCCAAAATAGCATATCCAAATTATAAAAAATCCAATAGACGCCACAATTGCTGAATTTCTACCTTTCCATTTTTGATTTGTTCGAGTATGCAAATAAATTGCGAACACCAGCCAAGTAATAAAAGCCCAAGTTTCTTTTGGGTCCCAACTCCAATAGGATCCCCACGCTTCGTTAGCCCACACGGCTCCAGAAAGAATTCCTATCGTTAAAAAGATAAATCCTAGACTAATAACCCGATAACTCCAATAATCCAATTGTTGAATCAATTGCAACCTGTAATAATTTTTTGTAGAAAAAAAAGAAGTATTTTTTAAAAAATGACTTCGTTCAATCATTAATTCGATTTCACTCGACCCATTCAAATGGAATAAATGATTTCTTGTAGAAAATAAAGGTCTCTTTTTTCTAACTGTAACGACTAGAAGTGATACGGAAAATAATGATCCACACAAAAGGGCTGCATAGCCTAATATCATCATACTTACGTGCATTATTAACCACTCCGATTGCAGAGCGGGTACTAATATTGCGGATTTCTGTATTTCCGTTAAAAGGCCTGAAGTAGCAAAGCCTTGAGTAAAAAGAGCACTGGGCCCAATTATTGTACTTAGAATATTTTTCTTTTTTTTGAAATATGGAACTATATGAATAAGGGAAAAACTCCATGACAGGAAGGTTAATGATTCATATAGATTACTTAGGGGAAAATGTCCTGAATAAATCCAACGGGTAACTAATAATCCCGTTATGCAAAAAAAAGTTATTATCATGCCCCTTTCGGATGAATCATACAGTTTTACGATTTCATCAACAAAAAAGCTTATCAAATGAATTAGAATTAGAATTGCAACAATCGAAAAATAAATCTGGGTGAATATATGCTCTAAGGTTGAAAATATCATAAAAATTTTAAAAGGAGGAATTCCTGAATTATAGAATCTAAATGTCCAATTAGATTCATTATAGGATTTTTTGACTTTTTTAGTCGATGACATGTTTAGTCGATGACATGCCGCCACTCGGACTCGAACCGAGATGCTCTCGCACTGCTTCCTAAGAGCAGCGTGTCTACCAATTTCACCATAGCGGCTTGTCTTGAACTGATAATAGCCTATGAATAAGCAATCGTCTAGATTTAATAAATCTATTGGATTTAATATTTTTTAGGAAAGAGTTAAAAAGATGAATAAAATTTCGTTTATATAGGTATTTGAAGGTTCATTAGTTTAGTTTAAGATCTTCATTTTTCGTGAATGTTATACTCCCCTCGTCTTGAATTCTTGTAACACTATATCTGTGTTAAGAGGGATAGAACCCAAAATAATTTTTTTTTTTTAACTATTTTTTTTCGTTGAAAAAATGGATTTTTGATCATTCAAAATTTATACATATTTCTATAGATATAGAAGAAAAATATCTTTCCTAAGTCTTTTTTGAATATCTTTCCTAAGTCTTTTTGGAGGGATTGATAAGAAGAGGATACGTCTGGATCCATATACGAATTCAAAGAAACTAAAAAAAAAAAAAAAAGGAAATTTCAAAATAGATTGATGGGGAAAAAAGACTCCCCACCTTGGTAATGAAAAAATCAGTCAAATTCTATGTCAAATATTTTTTTTTTACATTTTTCAATTAGGTTTGGGTAAGGTAAAGAGATAAATTCTTGTTCTACATATTCTAAGAATGGAAATCGGGAATTTTGGAAATGAGCTGAGTCTTTTTTTGACTCAGGTTGATTCCAACGTTTTAGGCTTTATTACTTATTTTTTATTTGTTTGTTGTACAAAAAAACTTTTTGAATTTCCAGTAGAAAGAGATTTTCCCAAGGAAAAGGCTTTTAACGCTGCCCAATACCCCTTCTTTTTCCAACAATTTTTACGAATACGCTTTTTTGATGCAGAAGTACGTTTTTTTGGAACTGCCATTTCAATTTGAAATTGAGAAATTACTCGTTGGTATAGCTGGATGTGAAAGACATTTAGTGTTTACAAAAAAAAGCAGCCCTTTGCTAATTATTTATATTTTTTAGAGAATATTCTTAAAAAAAATAAATAAAAGATAGGTCAAAAGTATGGGAAAATTACACAAATATAGTAGTCAAAATCAAGAATATATTTTTTCATCCCTTAAAATATATGTCAAAAAAATTTCATTTTTATTGTTTTAGTGATAGGTTTCTTTAAAATTTTTTCCCATTCAAATTGATATTTTTTCGAATTTATAGATCCCTATGCAATAGAAAAGGGAATTCATTGAACTTAATATATACAAAAATGCATATGAACTAGTTTTTCCTTCTCTTTACTGTCATATTTCATTTAGATGGAATATACAATACCTCAAAACCTCGGGAAGGGTAAAACTCCTTGTTTTTAGTATGTTTACTAAAAACTTTATTAAATTGTTTGTCAAACTCAGAAAAAGACTTAATTTGATCCTTTCTTCGCGATTTTCAAATTCAAAAGAGACTTTAAAGTTTTTTTCCTATTATTTGACCAACTGTAACTTCTTGATTTGAATATTTGAAGTATTTAGCAGAAAGAATACATAAAAAGAAATACAAATTCAAAAAATTCTATTTATGTTCGTGCATATCTTGATTTTTTTATTGACTCTTTTCAAAAGAGATAAAATCCGGCAAATCGGAAACCATTAATAGGAATAAAGAATTATTAAGAAAAAACTTTTTTATGGAACAGACATATCAATATGCGTGGATCATACCTTTTGTTCCACTTCCAGTTCCCATGTTAATAGGAGTAGGACTTCTTCTTTTTCCGACAGCAACGAAAAATCTTCGTCGTATATGGGCTTTTCCGAGTATTTTATTGTTAAGTATAGTCATGCTTTTTTCAACTAATTTGGCTATTCAGCAAATAAATAGCAATTTTATCTATCAATATGTCTGGTCTTGGACTCTCAATAATGATTTTTCTTTAGAATTAGGCTACTTGATCGATCCACTTACTTCTATTATGTCAATGTTAATCACTACTGTTGGAATTATGGTTCTTATTTATAGTGATAATTATATGGTTCACGATCAAGGCTACTTGAGATTTTTTGCTTATATGAGTTTTTTCAGTACTTCAATGTTGGGATTAGTTACTAGTTCCAATTTGATACAAATTTATATTTTTTGGGAATTGGTTGGGGTGTGTTCCTATCTATTAATAGGTTTTTGGTTCACAAGACCTCTTGCCGCAAATGCTTGCCAAAAGGCATTTGTAACAAATCGCGTAGGAGATTTTGGTTTCTTATTAGGAATTTTGGGTTTTTATTGGATAACTGGTAGTTTTGAATTTAGGGATTTATTAAAAATATTCAATAACTTGATTTTAAATAATGAAGTAAATTCTCCCTTTGTTACATTGTGTGCTGCTCTATTATTTGCTGGTGCAGTTGCTAAATCTGCACAATTTCCTCTTCATGTATGGTTAGCCGATGCTATGGAAGGACCCACTCCCATTTCAGCTCTTATACACGCTGCTACTATGGTGGCAGCGGGTATTTTTCTTGTAGCTCGTCTTCTTCCTCTTTTTATAGTTATACCCTATATAATGAATTTTATCTCGTTGATAGGTATAATAACAGTATTATTAGGAGCTACTTTAGCTCTTGCTCAAAAAGACATTAAGAAGGGTTTAGCCTATTCGACAATGTCTCAATTGGGTTATATGATGTTAGCTCTAGGAATGGGGTCTTACCGAAGTGCTTTATTTCATTTGATAACTCATGCTTATTCAAAAGCATTATTATTTTTAGGGTCTGGATCTGTTATTCATTCAATGGAAACTGTTGTTGGATATTCTCCGGATAAAAGTCAAAATATGGTTCTTATGGGTGGGTTAACAAAATATACTCCCATTACCAAAACATCTTTTTTGTTAGGTACACTTTCACTTTGTGGTATTCCCCCTCTTGCTTGTTTTTGGTCTAAAGATGAAATTATTAATGATAGTTGGTTATATTCGCCTATTTTCGCAATAATAGCTTGGGCCACGGCAGGATTAACGGCATTTTATATGTTTCGCATCTATTTACTTACTTTTGAGGGGCATTTAAATGTTTATTTTCAAAATTATAATGGTAAAAAAAATTCGGCTCTATGTTTAATATCTATATGGGGTAAAGGATATTCAAAAAAAATTCACAAAAATTTTCGTTTATTAAGAATGAAAAATGGAAGTTTGTCTTTTTTCAAAAAAAAAACATATCGAAGTAATGAGAATCTAAAAAAAAGAAATGCAGAACAATCTTTTATTAATATTTTGCATTTTGAAAATAAAAAAATTTCTCTATACCCCCATGAATCGGACAATACTATGTTATTTCCTTTATTTGTATTAGTTCTATTTACTTTGTTTGTTGGATCTCTGGGAATTCCTTTTAATCAAGAAGGAATTCCCGGAGATCTCGATATATTAGGTAAATTGTTAGCTCCGTCTATCGACCTTTTACATCAACAGTCAAAAGATTTTACTGATTTCTATGAATTTGGAAAAGATGCCATTTTTTCCGTTAGTATAGCTTTTGGGGGGATACTTCTAGCTTCTTTTTTATATAAACCCATTTTTTCACCCTTCAAGAATTTTGATTTAATAAATTTCTTTGTTTTAATAACTTCCAAAAGAAGTCGTTCGGACAAAATTGTCTATGGTTTTTACAATTGGTCATATAATCGTGCTTTTATAGATGTTTTTTATCAGAAGTTTTGGCTTTCTATGATAAGAAGATTTTCTCAATCCACTCGGTTTTTTGATACGCGAGTGATTGATGGGTTAGTCAACGGGGTTGCTCTTGTAAGTTTCTTGATAGTTTCACCCTTAAAATTGGTAGGACCTGGAAATATTCGTTTTTATATTTTTTTCTATTTCTCTTGTGTTTCCTTCTTCTTATTCCTCTTTTTTGTTGGGATAAATCCAACATTAGTCTAGGATTTATCTTTTTAACGATAGGAATTCTTTCTGGAGCCGTGTGGGCTAACGAAGCGTGGGGATCCTATTGGAGTTGGGACCCAAAAGAAACTTGGGCTTTTATTACTTGGCTGGTGTTCGCAATTTATTTGCATACTCGAACAAATCAAAAATGGAAAGGTAGAAATTCAGCAATTGTGGCGTCTATTGGATTTTTTATAATTTGGATATGCTATTTTGGGGTTAATTTATTAGGAATAGGACTACATAGTTATGGTTCATTTTCATTATAGTGGAATGGAATGTGGGGGTTCTTAGAATAGGAAAGTCTAAGGTGCATATACGATCAAAGAATTTGGTGTGAACTGGCAAGAACGAGGTGAATCAAATAGTTAGTGATTCGCTGGGGTTCTCGCCAGTTCAAAATGAATTTCAACTTAACGTATGACAAGAAGAAGAAAAGGCCTTTTCTTCTTCTTGTCATTGTAAGAGAAATGGTTGTAAAATTCATTCAAACTTTCTATAAAAAAAATTAGATAGAATAGCTTCAACCTTTTCGACTGAGAGTGAAAGAACGAAATCGGGGTACATACCAATACCTAGTATTGGTAAAAAAATAGCGATCGAAAGAAATAACTCTCGTGGTCCAGAATCAAACAAATAGGAATTTGAAACATTAAATATCTTGTATCCATAGAACATCTGACGTAACATAGATAATAAATAAATAGGAGTTAATATCATTCCAATTGCCATTAGAAAAGTAATGAGTAGTTTTGTTAGTAAGAGATATTTTTCACTAGTAATTAATCCAAAAAATACTATTAATTCGGCAACAAAACCACTCATACCTGGTAATGCAAGAGAGGCCATTGAAAAGCTACTGAACATCGTGAATATTTTTGGCATTGAGATAGCTATTCCACCCATTTCGTCAAGATAAACAAGACGTATTCTATCATAAGTTGTTCCAGCCAAGAAAAAAAGTGCAGCACCAATAAATCCATGGGAGATTATTTGTAAAAGCGCTCCGTTGAGTCCCATATCGGTGATAGAACCAATTCCTATAATTATGAAACCCATATGAGATACAGAGGAATAGGCTATTCTTTTTTTTAAATTCTGTTGACCCAAAGATGTTGAAGCTGCATAGATTATTTGCACTGCGCCTACTATCAGTAACCAAGGAGAAAATATAGAATGAGCGTGGGGAAATAATTCCATATTGATTCGAACTAATCCATACGCTCCCATTTTTAATAAGATTCCGGCTAGAAGCATACAAGTACTATAGTGTGCTTCTCCATGGGTATCTGGTAACCATGTATGTAGTGGTATGATTGGTAATTTGACAGCAAAAGCAATAAAAAATCCACTATAGAATAGTATTTCCAAAGCTAAGGGATAGGTTTGGTTGGATAATATGTCCAAATTTAATGTTGGTTCATTAGAACCATATAAACCGACACCAAGAACTCCCAGTAAAAGAAAAACAGAACCCCCTGCCGTGTACAAAATAAATTTTGTAGCTGAGTAGAGACGTTTTTTTCCTCCCCACATGGATACAAGTAGATAAACGGGGATTAATTCTAACTCCCACATGAGGAAAAAAAGTAAAAGGTCCCGAGAAGAAAACAATCCGATTTGCCCACTATACATTGCTAACATCAGGAAATTAAATAATCGAGAATCTCGAGTAACCGGCCAAGCCGCTAAGGTAGCTAAAGTAGTGATGAATCCCGTCAATAGAATGGGTCCTATTGAGAGCCCATCTATCCCTAGTCTCCAATGGAAATCAAAAAAATGGATCCAGTTATAATCCTCCTCTAGTTGGATTAATGAATCATCCGATTGGAAATGATAACAGAATGCATAAGTTATTAGAAGGAGTTCTAGAATACAAATACATATAGTATACCAACGAATTACTTTATTTCCCTTATGTGGAAGAAGGAAAATTAAGGAACCCGAAAATATTGGTAAAACAACAATTATTGTTAAGAAGGGAAAATGATTCGTGGTAAAGACAAGATACACTTGGGCCATAAAAATCCGTGCGCAAAATCAAATCCAAATAGTTTGCGCACGAATTTTGTCGGTAAAAAAAAAAATGGATTTTAAGTAGAGTTTTATGGAACGTATCAATAAGCTAGACCCATACTACGGGTTGTTTCATGCCATAAATAAACCCGAACACTCAAGAAATCCGTTGGACAGGCGGATTCACATCTCTTACAACCAACACAGTCCTCAGTCCTTGGAGCAGAAGCTATTTGTTTAGCTTTACATCCGTCCCAGGGTATCATTTCTAATACATCGGTGGGGCAAGCTCGGACACATTGAGTACATCCTATACATGTATCATAAATCTTTACTGAGTGTGACATTGTATCTATACAATTTTTAACATCATGAATTTTCGGTCTAGTAAACTAACTTCTAAATCAATCTTGTAATTAGATACCAGACGAATCAATGAGTGATCAGAATCAATGGACTTGAATTGTTTATGATGAATTGTTTATGAACGAGCGCAAAAATCCTTTGATTTCTTATGTTTCGGCAAACATGATCATACCTTACCCATATCAAACCGTCCAGTCGGAAGTAATTTATGAATATTCGAATTTTCTTTTCTATGATTCATATTATTTATTCAACAAATTGGATTGGTTAATACGAATGGATTTTCTATTACGATAAATGGATGAAACAATAGCTAATCCAATAGCTGCTTCAGCGGCTGCAATAGCTATAATAAAAATGGAGAAAATGTCTCCTCTTAATTGACGATCATCAAACATATCCGAAAACGTTACAAAATGGATATTAACCGAATTTAATATAAGTTCAAGACACATAAGGGCTCTAACCATATTTCGACTTGTGATCAATCCATAAATACCAATAGAAAATAAAAAGGCACTCAAAACAAGTACATGTTCGAGCATCATTACTCAACCCCTTATCAATCTTGATTCATTTCAATCTGAACAATAATGAAATCCAGTCGATTCTAATACGTATGGAAGAAAACAAGGGAATTGGTTGGGAATAGATCAATTCTAAAAAGAAATTGAGTTGATTTTCGTTTTAGGTGGGCACTCAAATTAAGGGATTAGACACATTCTTTTTCCCTTGATTTAGTTGATAATTCTTCCTTTAAAAGATTTATTATTATTGACGAGCTATAGCAATCGCACCGATTAAAGCGACTAAAAGAATTATTGAAATGAGTTCAAATGGAAGAAAAAAATCTGTTGATAAATGAATTCCAATTTGTTGACTATTACTTATCAAATCTTGCTCTAAAATATGGTTTGCTTTTGTAGTCCAAATGATCCCATACCAGGACGTATCTAGAATAATAGTAAGTAGTGAAATAAAAAGACTTGTACAAACCACTGAAGTAATTCCATCCCCAACGGTCCAAAGCTGAAAATCTTCGAAATCGTAATCTTCTGAACCATTCATGAACATGACAGCAAAAATAATTAAAACATTTATAGCTCCTACATAAATAAGGAGCTGCGCAGCAGCTACAAAATAAGAATTCGATAGAATATAGAATAAAGATATACAAAAAAGAACCAATCCCAATGAAAAGGCCGAATAAATTGGATTTGGAAATAAGACTACTCCCAGACTTCCTAATATAAGACCCGACCCCAGAAAAACTAAAAGAAAATCGTGTATTGGTCCAGGTAAATCCATTTTATTTTATAGAAAAAGTAAATCCAAATATTTCATGACTTTGTTGACCCGACCGGGAAAAGGGGAGTTATCCTATTTTTCTTTTTAGGATACTTCTTAATTGAAGAAAATGTGAATAGGGTGGTTGGTGTGGATTGAGGTAGATACAGTTATTGGTCTACTCTTATTATTTAATCATTATTCGAATAGAAATAAATTTTCTATCCAAATGAACCACGATTCTCGACAACCAATCGCTCGTTTATCTTGAACAAGCAAAAACCCGATTCCCTTAGATTCCAAAGGGATTGGGAATTTGGAAATGCAAGGGTTTTATACATTTTTTATTTGAGGTGAATTCGACGAAATTGTTCGAATTGTGTAATCGCCCGTTATGGACACCGGTAATCGACCTAAAGAAATTTGATTATAATTCAATTCGTGACGATCATAAGTAGAAAGTTCATATTCTTCAGTCATTGATAAACAATTTGTTGGACAATACTCAACGCAATTACCACAAAATATACAAATTCCAAAATCAATACTGTAATTAAGTAATCGTTTCTTTCGAATATCAGTTTCCAATTTCCAATCAACTACGGGTAGATCTATAGGACACACACGAACACATACTTCACAAGCAATGCATTTATCAAATTCAAAGTGTATTCGGCCCCGGAAACGCTCCGATGCAATGAATTTTTCGTAGGGGTATTGAATAGTTACAGGTAAACGATTTGCATGGGACAAGGTAATCATGAAACCTTGACCAATGTACCTGGCAGCTCGTATTGTTTGTTGACCAGAATTCAAGAGCTCGGTTAGCATAGGGAACATATCGGAATATCTATAAATAATTTCATACTTGTTTCTTTCTCTTGTTTGAGACAGGTTTTGAAGATAGAAAAATTCGAGTTCTTTACAGTGAAAAAAGTTGGGATGAAGTCGTTAATAATAGATTACCTAGAGAAATAGGTAAAAGAAATTTCCACCCAAGATTTAATAGTTGGTCCATCCTCAATCTCGGTAAAGTCCATCTTGTTGCAATAGAAATGAACAAGAACAGATAAGTTTTCGCTAATGTAATAAAGATACCTATTATTGTTCCAATAACTTGACTTCTTTTAGTTAGTTCAGGAACGAATATGTAGGGAATAGAAAGATTCCAACCTCCCAAGTAAAGAACTGTTACAAATAATGAAGAAACTAGTAGATTTAGATAGGAAGCAACATAAAATAAACCAAATTTTATACCTGAATATTCGGTTTGATAACCCGCTACTAATTCCTCTTCTGCTTCTGGTAAATCAAAAGGTAATCTCTCACACTCGGCTAAAGAAGAAATTATAAAAACGATAAACCCTATAGGTTGACGCCACAAATTCCATCCCCAAAAACCGTATTTTGACTGCGCTTCAACTATATCAACTGTACTTGAACTGTTAGATAATCATAGTCGGCGATAACATCACTGTTCCCGTCGCTATTACAGAACCGTACATGAAATTTTCACCTCATACGGCTCCTCATAGGTCACAAAAAACTCTAAGGGCCTTTCAACATTTTTGATCTTGATCCCTTTGTGGGATCCATGATCAATAGAGAGTCAAACTCTTATCCTAAGGCCTAGAATTTAACCTATGAAATTCCGTCTGCTAGTTATAATAAAAATAAAGTGCTTCTGAATTGATCTCATCTTTTAAAAGTTTGTATTTTTCTTTTTAATAACTTTATCCTTGAATAAAAAACTTTTTTGAGGAATATCACAGAGATATTGCAACCTATTCTTTTTTTTTTTTTGATTACGAAATTAGATATTGTATTACCTAGCAAAGATTCTATTTCTATCGAAAAAATCGAAAAATTTATGAATAAAAAAGATCTCTTTTTGCAATTCTAGTCTTTCCACTTCTGTTCGTTCCTATTCTACTTTCTCGGGAAATAAGGGAGGGCGGCATTACCCAAATAAAAGATTTCTTCGTTCTTGATAGTTATTTACTTAATCGGTGAATAGGAAGATACTCTGGATCAAAATCTAGGGGAGTACTTCTTACGAATTTCTACCAACTTAAAGCCCCGATTCGAATTACTTTGGTAGAAATATCCTCTTGGAAAGGTTATCTAATCTCCATTACTAATCCTTTGTGTATCTTAGTCTTCCTAACCATCCACTCATTTTTTGAATCTTCCAGTAGGTTAATACTAATACCTCCATGGTAATAGATAGTAAAAACCCCGGGGGTTGATCTTTTGAACCCGCTTCAAGCCATGATTACTACTCAACCAATCTAACTTGGGGTAAAGGAAACATAAGAACTGATATTCTTTCCTTTGACTTAATTCTTGTACATAGGAAATGAGATTGAATGGCTTTAACAGCAAATTAGGAAGCCGTTTGATTTCACTCATCTAACTATCCGGTTTAGTTTATCAACCCCGACGATGAATAAAAAATAGATATTCAACTTTCTTGCTAGAAAGAAATATGGAAAGTTTATGTCTCACCGAATCACACGTAGAGATATTGATAATACACATAGAGTTAATGGTATTTCATAACTAATTGATTGAGCAGCAGCCCTTAATCCACCTAAAAAGGAATATTTATTATTTGATCCATATCCCGACATAAGAAGTCCAACGGGAGCAAGGCTTGAAATGGCGATCCATAAAAAAACACCAATACTAAGATCGGCTAGAATAAGTCGATAACTAAAAGGAATTACTGAATAACTTAGTAAAATGGATATCACTGCTATGGATGGCCCAATATTGAATAAACGAGTATCTCCTCTAGATGGAAGAAGATTCTCTTTGAAAAGTAATTTTGTCCCATCTGCTAGAGCTTGAAGAATTCCCAAAGGCCCGGCATATTCAGGTCCAATACGTTGTTGTATTCCTGCAGATATTTCTCTTTCTAACCAAACAATTACTAGTACACCTAGTGTGATTCCTAATACAAGAGTCAAAATAGGGATAAGTGTCCATAGTATCCCATAGACTTCTGTTAAGGATTCAAATCCGGAAAAAGAGTGGATAGCTTGTAGTTCTGTTGTATCAATTATCATTTCAACGATCGACTTCTCCCATAATGATATCTATGCTACCTAGTATCGTCATAATATCAGCCAATTTCATTCTTTTAACTAACTGAGGAAGAATTTGCAAGTTGATAAAACCCGGTGGTCGAATTTTCCATCTCCAAGGAAAAACACTCTGATCTCCTATCAGAAAAATTCCCAATTCCCCTTTTGGGGCTTCGACTCTTACATAAAGTTCTTGCTTGGGCAATTCAAACGTTGGAGAAGGTTTTTTACTAATAAATCGATAGTCAAAATCATTCCATTCCGGGTTTTTTATTCTATCAAAGCGTCGTATTTCTAAATTTTCATATGGCCCTCCAGGAATTCCCTCTAAGGCCTGTTGAAGAATTTTTACGGATTCTGCCATTTCACCCATTCGTACTAAATAACGAGCTAATGAATCCCCCTCTTTTTGCCAGTGAACCTCCCAATCAAATTCGTCGTAACACTCATAACGATCAACTTTACGAAGATCCCATTCTATTCCGGAAGCTCGTAGCATTGGGCCTGATAAACCCCAATTTAGTGCTTCTTCTGCCTGAATAATGCCTATGCCTTCAACTCGTTCTAAAAAAATAGGATTCCGTGTAATAAGTTTTTGATATTCAGCAACGCCGATTAAAAAATAATCGCAAAATTCCAAACATTTATCTACCCAACCATGAGGTAAATCGGCAGCTACTCCTCCGATACGAAAATAATTATGCATCATACGCATACCGGTAGCAGCTTCGAATAGGTCATATATCAATTCTCGTTCTCTAAAAATATAGAAGAAAGGGGTCTGTGCCCCGATATCTGCCATAAAAGGGCCGAGCCATAACAAATGAGAAGCGATACGACTCAATTCCAACATAATAGTTCTTATATAGCTAGCCCTTTTAGGGACTTGAATATTGCCTAGCTGTTCGGGTGCGTTTACGGTTATTGCTTCTGTGAACATAGTCGCTAAATAATCCCAACGCGTTACATAAGGCAAGTATTGTATAATTGTTCGATTTTCCGCAATTTTCTCCATACCTCTATGTAAATAACCCAATATTGGTTCACAGTCGATAACATCTTCCCCATCGAGAGTCACGATCAGCCGAAGAACGCCGTGCATTGATGGGTGGTGAGGGCCCATATTTACTATCATGAGGTCTTTTCTTGTAGTTGGTGCAATCATAAGTTTTTTTTCCCGAGTCATTCTTCCATGCATTGTTTGAACGTAAAAAGAAGAGTTCGTCAAAATGAAAACGAATAAAAGTGCAAATGGTATTAGGCTTCAAGTTAACGAGTTTTTATCTCTCGAATATCTAACTCGCCAATTAATTCTTTATAACGTTCTCTATTTTTTTTTGACAAATAGGCCAGTAGTCGTTGACGTTTTCCCAAAATTTTCCGCAAACCTCTCTGAGATGAAGAGTCTTTTTTGTGTAATTCCAAATGCGAAGTAAGTTTACTTATCTTAGTGGTGAAAGTGAATACTTGAAATTCAACAGACCCCCTGTTTTCTGTGTTTTCTTTTTGAGAAATAACCGAAATGAATGAATTTTTTACCATAGAAAAATTCCCCCTTCCTTTTGAAAGATATGGATTTTACCGATCAGTAATAATAATGCCATTAATTTGAATTGGTATATACAAAAATCTAATTCCAAGTTATTTGAAAACTACTCCTTTTCTGAATTCAAATCAATCCATCCAAACTGGAATCGGATTGAGATAGAGGTAGAAAAGGAGTAGTCCATTTTTCCATTGAAGGGTTTAGACCTAAAAAAAAAAAAGTTCTATTGATTCATTTCGAGATTGAAGTCCTACATTATTCATTTAATATTGGATATATCCATGAAAGGGAAGACTCAAATGTGTGGTCCGCATATTTCTTTCATATACCCTATACCCCATACCCTATATTTTTTCCTATTTTCATATATACCCGTCTATCATATAGAATAGAAAGTATATGATAGACGGGTATAGAGTTCTTATCTACGAATTTTCCATTTTCAATCGTGGATATAGATGTATCCTTAACATACTGAAACGACTGCCATTGTTGGTATTAAACCAATACCGATTCATACAGGCCAAATCTTCTAATCGATAATTAGGCCAAAGAAAGAGCTTTAATTTCATTAATGCATTTTCTTCTATATTAAGACCTTTATTCTCGGGCGAAGCTTGGTTGCTGTTTTTTCTGTTCTTTTCGTTCCAAAATAGGAGATTTCTATTTTCATCGTTTCGATACTTTGAATTCAATGAAATTAGAATTCTCAATTTTCTACGATGTCGAAACGATAAAATATTTTCAGGAATAAGGAAATCAAAATGATTCTTAGAAACATACCTTTCTTCTTGGTATTTTGGATTTGTTTGGTACTTACTCTTATCAACCAACGAAGTACTTATGGTTTGATACATCAAGAGTTGTCCATCAATTTTTCCAAACAGACGAATGGGTTCTATAATCAATATTCCCTTCTTCAGTAATTCCGCATGAGTTAGACTAGTTTGAATCGTCAGTCTATCCAAATCGATTTCTCTTGTTTGAATTGAAGATAAGAGAATTTTTCTTGGGTCCATTAGTCTAAGCAAGAGACAGTAGACCTCAATATTATTCATCAATTTTTCGTCCAAAGTACTGTCCCACCATTTACATTGAAAAAGTAAATAACGTTCCAGGAAGGAATCTAGTTGACTTTTTTTCTTTTTCTTCTTTTTCCTGTCCAATTTTACAGAATTTTCTTCACTAGATTTTTCTTGTGACAGAACAGATCCAAAATCTTCTCCTTTTTTGGGTTCTTCTTGATTTCCTTGCTTTTTTTTGAATTTTCTTTTTTTCTTTTCACTACTATTTTCATTTCCATTTCGATTTAAAAGAAGTAATTGATTTGGTCTAAACCAAGGTTTGGTCTTATATGCCTGATGAAATAAGACCAATTCTGGGAAGAACCAACCCTCTAGATTCGAGATAGAATAATTTAGCATTCTTTCATTCATTCCCATCCAATCAACAAAAACGTTGTGGAATTTTGGGAGATTGTCTGGAAGCCTAAAATAACAAATTTCAGAATATCCATTTTTAATAGATATTTGAAAATACTTATTAGTTTCCCTTTGAATATTTGGATTCCTGTTGGCATCGATCGTGATACAGGACTCAATATCCACTTTTTCTTTACGATACAAACTTTTCCAACGCAAATATTTTCTATTTACCATTTTTTCCACAGCTAGCATATCCACATAATTATAGATAGGGGTGGTTTTCAGAATATCATAAAGTGGGTCCTTGTGCGTGTTACAAGAAAGCTCTCCGTTCTTATTTCCTTGAAATTTTTCGGAGTTAAGAAATTGATTTGCTAAAAGATCATATCGATAAGATTTGTGAAAATTTTCTTTTTGATTCGCTAATTTGTATACTTCCCTTTTTTTTTTTGAATCACTTACTTGGTCTGTTTCATATGAATTGCATTTGCTTAATTTTTCCTTTGTAGCTATACAATGGGAAGTATTTCGCCATTTTTCAGGCATTAATCTCGACCATATGATCGACGATAAATTGTATGGAGAATACCCTCTTAACCACTTTTTCCATTGATTTTGTTCATAATTCCTAAGTTTCTTATCATTTAATTTTAATTTGGAATGAACCATTCCTTGTTTTTCCAAAGAATCCTTTATTTCGGGCTTAAGAAACAAAGAGATTCCTTGATATTGAAGAACAGGTCTTAATTTATGCAAATTACTAACTTGCATTTGGGATAATTTGTAAAATACATAGGCTTGTGATACGCAAGATAAGTCAAAAAAAATATGTAAATTGCTTTTCATATCCCTAATCTTATCAAGGGATTTTTTAAAGGGAATGAGATTTTTCTTTTTTTTATTACTACTAGTATTCTTAAATGTTAGGTCCAGGGATAGAAAAATTAGCTCTATGCAGTTATTCATCATTTTGTCAATTAGGGTTCTTAACCTAATTTGAGTAGAAATATCCAAATTTGAATGATCTACAACAAAATTTAAAAGAAACCGTATATCACGTACAATACAAAGTAAAATATAATAGATCTTAAACCAACCTTCAAACATAATATATAAAATCAATTTCCATATCCTTAGTAAATAAAATTTACTAAATAAAACAAACTCTTCTATATAATAGATAGTAGATTTCCATACCCCTGATAGTTTCCATTCACTCCTAGAAAAAAATCTGTGCCGAGATAGTAGTTCAATGAAAATTTTCAAATAAAGGGGAAATTTAGAAATGAATCGAACAGTTCTTCTTTTGAATATTTTCCATTTTTCTAAGAATTTAGCATTAAATGTTTTGTTAGGACTAGTATCATTTTTCCTTTTCTTCTTTCTAATTCTTTCTATTCTTTCTATTTGATTTCTAATTTTCCCTATTCGCTCAGTCAGATCTTTTATTTTTTTTTCTGTCAATGAAGAATTTGTCAAACCCGGCGATACTGTTTGACCAAAAGATTGGTTAATTATTTGATTGCTAATTATGGAATCTTTTTCTTCTTGAATTTCATTCGATTCATAGATTTCTACTTTTCTTAATTGAATTGGGTTTTCTTTGGAAACTTTTGCAAGTCTTTTTTTTTTTCCTTTGAAATAGTTCTTTTTCATTTTTCGAACTTTTTTTCCCAGTTCTTTCAAAACAGGTTTCCAAAAGGAAGGTCGTTTTTCGGGAAAACCAAAAGGATGTTTAGCTTCGAGTCCAAAAACCGTTAAAAAACGGAAATCCTCTTTTTCTTGATAAGATCTTAATTTGCGTTTGTGCGAAGGTTTCAGACGGAAAGGGAATAATATTTTGATCTGAAGACCTTCTATGAACCAATTTTCAGGCAATTCTGTTTCTGATAATGGCGTTCCATTATAAGTACATTTAAGATGCATCTCTCTATTCCATTCCCGAAAATCCTCAGACCATTCAGGACGTTGGGATAGGGATATACGCCCAAGATTTTTTGCAATTATAAACGAAGGTAAGAGAATATATTTTCTAAAAATAGATTGAATTAGCAACAAACAAGCTCTTATTCCTTGCCCATAAGTATGGGCATTATCCCAAGCTTCCGCTATCTTCATTCGCGCCTCTTCCTCTAGTATCTCCATCTCTTTTTTTTCTTCGTCTTCGTCTTCTATTTCTATTCTATTTTCTTCTCTTTTTGTTTGTTCGTTTGTAGACTCTACAATTTGGAATGCTTCCCCTTTCCACACCCTATTTCTAAAAATGGATTTAATCAATTCAAACATATTAGATGTTAAAGAAAAGAAAATGGATTTTTTGATTCTGTACACAAAAAGGGGGGAATGCGCATTTCCTTGAAACACTTTCCAAATAACTACTTTGCGCCTTTGCGCCCGCACAGACCCCTTGATTAGATCTCGATCAAAGTCCGGTTGTTCTAAATAGCGTGTCGTAGACATCTCTTCCATTTCATCAGGATCATCTTTATCATCTTTGATATCAGTAAAAATCACTACCTCTTTGGCTTCTCTTGAACGAATTTCAAAATCTTCGGGAATATCTTGAAATTCTCCTGATTGTTGTTCTAACTCAGTGATTAATTTGTATTCCCATCGAGGAATTTTTTGACTGATTTCGTTTATTTTATTTTGACTTATGTTTCTGTTTTGACTATTAGCATCATTAGCATCATCATGTAGGAAAAATAATACTTTTTTTAAAAAAAGCATTTCATGTTTTCTTTTTAACTTTTCTAATTTTGCTCTTTCTGCCTTTGGTCTTTCGAACTTTTCTTTTTCGAACTTTTCTTTTTCGGACTTTTCTTTTTCGAACTTTTTCTTATTCTGATAATAATTTTGATCTAGCCAATCAAGGGTATACCAAGAAGTAACTAGAGAGCCACAGCCAAAGTTTAGGTAAGCGTAATACTCGTCTAGTTTTTCTTCTAGAGCGTACTCTATTTTCCGAATAAAGTCTCCCAGATAACCCATATGTTCATACCTCACATGTGCGTAACCAGTCCTCATCAAAAGATCCCAATTAAAATGGGATTTCGATAGAATGTCTTCATAACATTTTAGACACACATTCTTTAAATTCCTGAAGCCTATCAAATTAGACAAATAAGAGGTACCAGGAGCTGTATGCCTCCAAAACGTACATTGCACAGCTATCGCGTAGTGGATATTTCCCGCGACAATAGCCTGTAACCGAGCCAAACAAATCCATTTGTGAGTGTTGAGCACAAGGCGAAAAGTATCAACGACGGGAGGAAGAAACTTTTCAATGACCGTGTCAACGATCTTGTCAATGATCGGTAATTCCTCATTTTTGATATCCTCCGCATAAATCTTTCGCTCTTTATTCTGTATCTCTATAAATTCTCCTAGTTTATCGGTGTACGGAACGAGGATTTGATGCAATTTATTTATCCGAAAATTTTGAAAAAATTTTTTTTTCGAAGTTTTTTTCAGGATTGCATTTTTTTCGATTGTTTTTCGACGCGATCCGCTCAATAAAGGATCATACCTTTTTGGTAAGTATTTGTTTCTAGAATCATCATTACATAATCGAGTTCTTGTTTCGAGTCTATTCAAAAAACTAGATTTTTGATCGAGAGATTTGATTCGATTTAGAAATGCTTTTTTTTCTTTTCTTTCTTTTTTTTCGTTGGTAAAAATCCAAAAATCGTATGGGTCCGGTGGATTATCATCGAAGAAATAAGGCCACAGTTCCGGGGATAACAGCCTTCTTTTTAGCCTTTCCAAAAAAATCGATACACTAGCAGGACACGTAAAAGTCATTCGATATTTTCCATCACTTTTACATCGGTCAAAAAAATAATGTGACATTTCATTTCGGATAGCTTGTTCAAATTTATCGTTTTTTATGTAGCGAAGGGGTCGATTCCACTGATTGAAATCGAAAAGAAGAGTGGCAAGATTTTTTTCAAAGAAAAAAGGGTCGTTATTTGCCATTTTTTTCGGAAAAATGGTAGAATTTTCATGATTTTTATTGCTATTCACTCGAATTTCTTCCGTTTCATCGATTTTGTTCGGATCCGCCCTTTCTTCGGAAAAAGAAGAAGGATCTTCTTCATCGGATGTTTCTATTTCTACATCTATTTCTTCCGTTTTTGTTGAGGGTTTGATGGGGAACGGTATTCTGCTTAAAGAGTAGGCGCAGGTCATAAATAAGAGAATACTAAAGATC